TAGTAGGAGGCGAACTTTATGAAAACAGAAGTATACGCTTTAGGTCAACATATATCTATGTCTGCTCACAAAGCGCGAAGAGTAATTGATCAAATTCGTGGGCGTTCCTACGAAGAAACACTTATGATATTAGAACTCATGCCTTATCGAGCATGTTATCCCATTTTCAAATTAGTTTATTCTGCAGCAGCAAATGCTAGTTTCAATATGGGTTCGAATGAAGCAAATTTAGTCATTAGTAAAGCCGAAGTAAATGAAGGTAGTATCGTGAAGAGATTAAAACCTCGAGCTCGAGGGCGTAGTTTTGCCATACAAAAACCTACCTGCCATATAACTATTGTAATGAAAGATATATCCTTAGGTGGATATATAGATACCGACTCTATTAAGTGGTCACAAAAACCAAAATGGAAAAAAAAGGATAGAACTATGTCGTATTATGATATGTATAGTAATAGTAATGGGGGAACATGGGACAAAAAATAAATCCAATTGGTTTCAGACTTGGTACAACCCAAGGTCATCATTCCCTTTGGTTCGCACAACCAAAAAATTATTCTGAGGGTCTGCAAGAAGATCAAAAAATAAGAAATTATATCAAGAATTATGTACAAAAAAATATGAAAACATCCTCTGGCGTTGAGGGAATTGCGCGTATAGAGATTCAAAAAAGAATCGATCTGATCCAAATCATAATCTATATGGGATTTCCAAAAATATTAATTGAAAGTCGACCCCGAGGAATCGAAGAATTACAGATGAATTTACAAAAAGAATTTAATTCTGTAAATAGAAAACTTAACATTGCTATCACACGAATTGAAAAGCCTTACGGAAACCCTAATATTCTTGCAGAATTTATAGCCGGCCAATTAAAAAATAGAGTTTCTTTTCGCAAAGCAATGAAAAAGGCTATAGAATTAACTGAACAAGCAGATACAAAAGGAATTCAAGTGCAAATTGCAGGACGTATCGACGGAAAAGAAATTGCGCGTGTTGAATGGATCAGAGAGGGTAGGGTTCCACTACAAACCATTCGAGCTAAAATTGATTATTGTTCCTATACAGTTCGAACTATCTATGGGGTATTAGGCATCAAAATTTGGATATTTATAGACGGGGAATAATAAAATAAACCTTTATTTCCCTTTGCATTCTATCCGGCGATGGAACAAAAAGAGAAATTGATTTCTTATTTTTATTTTCTCTTCAATAAAAAAATGAACAAACAATTATAATTCTATAGGGTTTAATAAAAATTAAATTAATCTTTTGATAAAATTGCTATGCTTAGTGTGTGACTCGTTGGTTTTTTGAGGGTTAGTAACCAGCCCCATAGTATAAACAAATAACTATAGAAGTAATAACCAACTCATCCCTTCGTATTATCTGGATCCAAAGAACCAGTCAAGATATGATATATTGTTCATATTGTTGTAGCAACTGAAATACTTTTTCATTAAAAAATCTGCTTCTAAGTTGTCAATAGAAATAAAAAAGAAAGGGTATGGATAAATGGAAGGATGAAAGAAAGAAAGAAAAAGAATATGGATGATATAAAATTCCAATATGTAAGGTCTATGAGTCATCTCATAAAAAATCTGTGTAATAAAGCATCAATAAGGATTCATCATTAAAAGGATCTGCTCATCGAACAAAAAATAAAGAGCTTCGAGCCAATAAAGACTAAGAATATTGACTCAAGAACTAATAGCTCCATTGTAGAATTCAGACCTAACCATTAAGTAAGAAGGGATGGGAACGATGGAACCTGTGAATTCAAAAGATTCTAGTGAAAATGAATTCGAACGATTCATTGATCGGGATGGCGGAACCGACCAGAAACCAATTAATCTATTCGGAAAAGTTATGAACTTAATGATAGAACTGAAATAGAAATTGAAAGAGTAAATATTCGCCCGCGAAAACTTTATTTTCTTGGATTGCTAAATTTAGGGTCAATCCAATACGATAAAGAGTAAAACACAAGAAAGATTCCTTTTAACATTCTAAATCTAAAATAGATAAATATAAGAAAAAAAAGTTATTTAATATATTTAGTTATCTATTATCTATACTATATATACAAACAAGATATAAAAATTAATAATAGATTTGATCTAGATTAAATGAAATCCATGAGTCAGCAGATTACTTATTAAATACATGTATATCTTAATTCAAATTATATCTTAATTGAATTCTAAATCTTTAATTTGAATTTATTTTGATTCGCGAGGAGCTGGATGAGAAGAAACTCTCACGTCCAGTTCTGTAGTAGAGATGGAATTCAAAACAAACCATCAACTATAACCCCAAAAGAACCAGATTCCGTAAACAACATAGAGGAAGAATGAAGGGAATATCTTATCGAGGTAATACTATTTGTTTTGGTAAATACGCTCTTCAGGCACTTGAACCCGCTTGGATCACATCTAGGCAAATAGAAGCAGGTCGACGAGCAATGACACGAAATGCACGTCGCGGTGGAAAAATATGGGTTCGTATATTTCCAGATAAACCAGTTACAGTAAGACCCGCAGAAACACGTATGGGTTCAGGTAAAGGCTCTCCCGAATATTGGGTAGCTGTTGTTAAGCCTGGTCGAATTCTTTATGAAATGGGTGGAGTAACAGAAAATATAGCCCGAAGGGCTATTTCAATAGCAGCGTCCAAAATGCCTATACGAGCTCAATTTATAATTTCGGGCTAAAAAAGAAATAGGCCCTAATTAAAAATAGCGGATGCAGGTTTCTTTTTTTGGACAAATAATATTTCTTTTTTTTCTTTGACCTTTGTATTGTAAAAACGGATAAAAAAAAAAAAAAAATGATATGATTCAACCTCAGACCCATTTGAATGTAGCAGATAACAGCGGGGCTCGAGAATTGATGTGTATTCGAATCATAGGAGCTAGTAATCGTCGATATGCTCGTATTGGTGACGTTATTGTTGCTGTGATCAAAGACGCAGTTCCAAACATGCCTCTACAAAGATCAGAAGTGGTCAGAGCTGTAATTGTACGTACTTGTAAAGAACTTAAACGTGACAACGGTATGATAATACGATATGATGACAATGCTGCAGTTGTGATTGATCAAGAAGGAAATCCAAAAGGAACTCGAGTTTTTGGTGCGATTGCCCGAGAATTGAGACAGTTCAATTTTACTAAAATAGTTTCATTAGCTCCCGAGGTATTATAAAATGAGACCACGATATGGTTATAGTAGGGTATTTAAAAGAAATAGATTAAGATTCATTTAGTAGATTTTGTCTCACGTATATACCTTTTAAAATTAATATTCATAAACAAATACGTAAAAAAAAAAAAAAGAAAAACATGTTGATTATATCCAAATTTGGAGGCACCAATAATTTTAATTAATCATGGGTAGTGATACTATTGCTGACATAATAACCTCTATACGAAATGCCGATATGTATAGAAAAAGCGTGGTTCGAGTAGCATCTACTAATATCAGCGAAAGTATTGTGAAAATACTTTTACGAGAGGGTTTTATCGAAAACGTGAGAAAACATCGAGAAAACAACAAATATTTTTTGGTTTTAACCCTACGACATAGAAGGAATAGGAAAAGCACTTATAGAAATCTTTTAAATTTAAAACGGATCAGTCGGCCGGGTCTACGAATCTATTCTAACTATCAAAGAATTCCTAGAATTTTAGGTGGGATGGGTGTTGTAATTCTTTCTACATCTCGGGGTATAATGACAGACCGAGAGGCTCGACTAGAAAGAATAGGCGGAGAAATTTTGTGTTATATATGGTAATCTTTCTAATATCCGAATTGAATATGAAACTTCTTATTTGCGAAAAAGAAAAGAGAAGTGCTGGGTTGTCTAATAGGGTTCTTCCTCCACTAGTTAATACTTCAAGGGGGTTTTGCCTGGAATGAAAGAACAAAAATGGATTCATGAAGGTTTAATTACTGAATCGCTTCCCAACGGTATGTTCCGGGTTCGTTTAGATAATGAAGATATGATTCTAGGTCATGTTTCAGGAAAGATCCGACGTAGTTTTATACGGATACTGCCAGGCGATAGAGTCAAAATTGAAGTAAGTCGGTATGATTCAACCAGAGGTCGTATAATTTATCGACTCCGCAACAAAGATTCGAAAGATTAGGTGTTTCCCTATTTATTTCACCATTCAAAATTGAAAATTTCAAGAAACTTATTTTCTTCCAAGAAGTAGATTCAAAATTAAAGTAAGGAGTGGCAAATATGAAAATAAGAGCTTCCGTTCGTAAAATTTGTGAAAAGTGTCGACTAATACGTCGTAGGGGACGAATTATAGTAATTTGTTCGAACCCAAGACATAAACAAAGACAAGGATAATAAGGCTCATTAAAGACCTGATATACAAATAGGGGATCTGTTTTGACATGAAATGGATATATCCATATATCTCTGACTCAAATTTATGAGATGATAAAATATGGCAAAAGCTATACCGAAAAAGGGTTCACGTGGACGTATTGGTTCACGTAAGAGTACACGTAAAATACCAAAGGGGGTTATTCATATTCAAGCAAGTTTCAATAATACCATTGTGACTGTTACAGATGTACGGGGGCGAGTGGTTTCTTGGTCCTCTGCCGGTACTTGTGGCTTCCGAGGTACAAGAAGAGGGACACCATTTGCTGCTCAAACCGCAGCGGCAAATGCTATTCGTGCAGTAGTAGATCAAGGTATGCAACGAGCAGAAGTCATGATTAAAGGTCCCGGTCTCGGAAGAGACGCAGCATTACGAGCTATTCGCAGAAGTGGTATACTATTAACTTTCGTACGGGATGTAACTCCTATGCCACATAATGGCTGTAGACCCCCGAAAAAAAGACGTGTATAGAAAAAAAAATGGAAGATATTTCAATAGCAAGAGAAACAAGAGAAATAAATGATTCAATGATCTGATCAAAAAATATTATTATGGTTCGAGAGAAAATAACAGTATCTACTCGGACACTCCAGTGGAAGTG